TGCCAGAATAACAGATGCCAAGAAGAAAAAAAGGCCTTGGACACGTAATGGATCTTGAAGTACTATTTCTGCATCTCCCTGACCAAATCCACCCACATTGGGATTACTCGTTAATGGTTGATCAAGCTTGATGGATTCACCCTCTGAAACAAGAAGTTCTGGGCCCGGAGGTATAATATCAACCACTTGGTGTCGATCTGATGCATCCGCTATGGTTATTTCATATCCCCCCTTTTCTTTACGTATGATTTTGCTTACTATACCCGCTGCTGTAGCATTATAGACTGTATTGTTACTCTTGCTACCATCGGGATAAATCTGACCCCTTCCCCTGTTCCCACCTACGTATATAGGATATTTTAAGAAGTGAACGTCCTTCTTAGTAGCGGGGTCCGGGGAAAGAATAGGAAAGGTGATTTCACTATATTTCTGACCAGGAACAGGACCTATCACAAGAATATTTTTTTTAGTGGGGCGATAGCTCTGAAAAGACAGATTGCCCATCTTTTCTTTCATCTCGGGAGAAATACGATCGGGGGGAGCTAATTCGAATCCCTCAGGTAAAATAAGAACAGCCCCCACATTCAACGCCCCCTTTTTACCATTAGCAAGAACTTGTTTCAGTTGCATATCATAAGGGATTCTAACAACTGCTTCAAATACAGTATCGGGAAGTACCGCTTGTGGAACCTCAATATCCACGGGCTTATTAGCTAAATGGCAATTGGCACATACAATACGCCCAGTCGCTTCTCGTGGATTTTCATAACCCTGTTGTGCAAAAATGGGATATGCATGTGAAATGGGTGTCCGAGTTATTACATATATCATGATCGATACGGAAATGGATCGAGTCATCTGTTCCTTTATCCAAGAAAAGGTATTTCTATTTTGCATGGTCCAATCATTGATCCCGAAAATTTCTACAATAAATTAGGTAGGTTGCTAGTATAGTATAGTTCCCTATCCACGATTCTGCTATTGTACTGGAATAATTTTACTCGAATACAGGAAGAATCCCTTGGATGGGTAGAAATAGAAATCTAAAGAGTAAAGAGTGAGTAAGATTGTGAATGTTTTGTTTATGTACGAAGTAACAAACATTATGATTGGATTAATAGCAATGAATCATTCTTTAGTCATTCATTGAATGATAAATTACTACAAGTGACGGAGATACACGATTTAAATAAAGGAAGATCCAATATTTAAAAATTGTATCTAGAATGACTGGAAAAGTGGAAACAAGACCAGATATAATTTGATCGTTATGAGCAAATCCAAAATCTTTGTAGACAGAGCCAATCATTAGTTCCCAACCATGGGGCGAGTGGAATCCGATACATAAATCAGTTAATAAAAGAATAGAAAAAGCTTTTATTGTGTCGCTTAAGTTATAGAGGAATTCCCGAACCCAAGAATTAAGAATGACAAGTTCTTCATTACCCAAAATAGAATAACCACTTAGAATAGCGAAACATATTATATTTGTCGAGAAGTGCAAAATCGTATGAATATGACCCTCATTATGCATCTTGACCAATTCTATCGTTTCTGTGTGGATTCCTATACGAAGCTTTTGTATATGTGTCTCCGGGTATTCCTTTATCATTTCGTCCAAAAGGAATAGTTCTTCTAATTCTATGAATTTTTCTAGAGCGTTCTTTTCTTGAATATAAGTAAAAAAAGTTTCGGATTGCCTAGTATTCCACCAATTAGTAACCCCAGATTCCAGACTTTTATTAAATGAGAGCGAGATCCACCAGGGCAAAAATACTATAGATGCAAGATATCGGAGGAGGGTGAATGCTTTCTTTTTTGGCATTTTGAATCTGTAAATTGTTAATGGACCCACCTTATTCATCGACTCTATCCGATCTTATATTTCCATGAAGCATGAGTTCTATATCTATAACAAACAAGGCATCGAACCTATGGATCTATTCCCTGTGTGTGTGTGTTTTTTTTTATTTGTAATTAATTGGTTAGTCCTTGGATTTGAATCTAGAAATAAATAGAATAAGGATCCGCTTCGAATGAAGAAATAATAAAATATTGTTTCCAGATATCTCAATTGGTCAAATTCGAAGTAATTGCATCCTTTTGATGAATGCCCAAAAGAGACACTTCAAGTAATGAATATTATTCGGATTTCAAGACGAAAGAACCCCCTTACTTAGACTTAGATCCATTTTTTCGAAAAGTTTCGCTGGCTACCCATACCATAGCCCAGGAAAAATTGCAGGAATAATTGAGGGAAACTTCTTAAAAATATTGATGTGATGATGAAATCAAAAACAAGTGCAAGTGGCAAAAAAAGAGAGAAATTGGATGGTTATAGTTATAAGAGATCGAATCGTTTGATTATCAAAGAGCAAAAGAAAGGATAAAAAGAAACATCAATTGACTAAAAGAGAAGTAATTTAGTAATTTATAAGAAATGATCCAGCTATATCTAACATATCAATTCAAAATATTGGACCCAAAAAGATGAATTCTGTATTCTGAACTGTTCTGATATATGTGATGAATCCATACTTAGTAGACTTGTTACTAGTATAAAGTATAAAGAAAAAAATTGAGTTGATTTCCATACGCAAAAAAAGTTTTGGTGGAAAAAACCACTTCGTTTTCTGGTTGTTCCATATACGCCTGCTTTTGCTCGAATAGGCGTTCTGAAAAGACTTCAGTTAAGTTATATAAAAAAGAGGATTCCTAAGGTCCTTCCCCAATGCTGAGAAAGCATTCATTCTTCGGTTCATTTCAAAATACTTCAATTGGCACGCGCAAGAAATAGGCCAATTCAGCAGCTTTTTGTTCAATTGCTCGTGGAGTCAAATTCTCATCAGTACGAGTCAAGGGAATGGCCCCCTGGCCTCTGATTTCCATATAAAGGACACGACGAGGATAAAGACCCTCTTTAACCTCTATTCGAATCGACTGGATATCTCTCATAAGGAATCGAAGGAAGATGCGACGATTTATTCCAGGGAATCCCCAACGAAAAATACACACTATTCCTTCTTTTCTATCGAATCGATCATAACCACTACCCACATTCCACGAAATTGTGCACCACAAATAGGAGCTAATGAACAGACCTGCGATCCCATAGAAAGACATCACGATCCCTTGTGGAAAAAAAAGGATTTGCTGAGATGGAAATAAGGATATCAGATTTCTACCAAAATAACTAGAAGTTCCAACCAATAAAAATCCTAGTGAACCTAAAAAAAGGATACAGGCCCAGCAGAAATTACTTGTTTTTCGAGACCCCGTTATAAGTTCTATCCATATACGTTCTGATCGCCAGTTCATACTAGATCCAGTTGCATTTTATGGGAATTGAGAGAATAACCCAAATCAAAATGAATTTGACTTTCCGTTTTTTGGTCCCAAAGTAACTCTCATCAACTAGCACTATTATGATGTGAACCATTAGGAATAATTCATCGAATCGGTTAGATAAAAAAAAAAATAACATTCCCTTCATATGATCCCACTATGGATATCTACATACATACATATAGATACATTGACTTTCCATTTCAGACATCTGCTGATCTATTTTAAAATAAAATAATGCATATATTCATATATCATGTCATGTTTCCGCGTGCATAACCGCTCTTTCATTTGTGTTCGGAAGCATCCACATGTTGTACCATATTCCACTAAACTAAATAGATATCTGTATTATGATCCAAGTCTTGAAAAAAAAGTGATGAGATTTGGTCCCATCGGATCTAGACAATCTTGTTTTTTTGAACATGAAGAGATAAAGAAGCCATTGAAATTGCCGGAAATACTAGGCCTACTAAAGGCACAAAAATAGAGGGTAAATTGAAAGTTGTCATAGAATGGATACCTCGATTTAATATTTGTACCTGTTATAAAGATATCTTATGATAAGTGGATAAGTATATCTATTAATCTATTATAAGTATATAATAATAAGTGCAAGGAATGGAGAACTAAATAAGTGTAACTATTCACCTTTATACATAAAATATATATATGCCAATCCACTTTATTATTCTTGTTCTCTTGTCCTTATCTTCTAATTTAATTCTAATTTCTAATTCGTTAGAATCCGATCCAACAGGGATTCCTAGTAAAAATGGGAGTTCCCAGGAGATATAGAAATATGCAAGATCAAGATTTCTATTCTATATTTTGTATATTCTATTGTATTCTATATCTTTCTATATCTATAGAATACAATAGAATACATAAGAAGGGAACATGAAATTCTTTTGATTTATTATTTTCCTAATTTCGCGGAGTGAATAATTATAATTAACTCTTTTATCCTGTTGATAGAGCCTTCCTGATTAATAATCATGAATATAGGTAGAAAAAAAAATAGATCTGGAGGATAAATAATAAAAATTAGAATAATTATCCGCAACTTCTGATCCTTTCTACAATTAGATCTTATGCCCTCAAGTAAAACCCCATTCTTAGTTCTTATTATTGATTCCGATAAACTAAATACTTGTTCGACTTGTTCGCTCCAAAGAAAATAACTTATTTGAATAATTTAATTTAATGGTCTACTTGATTGAATTTTTATTCAAGGGACAGAAACCGTGAAGCTGAAATAACTCACTCAGAACGCCTTTTAAAGGATTACGTGGTACGATTGGGTCGAATAAGCCCTTATGGAATAAATACTCAGCCGTTTGTGAACCATCGGGTATTGTCTTATTCAATGTTTGTTCAATTACTCTTTTACCTGCAAATGCAATGTAGGCATCGGGTTCGGCAATAATGATATCTCCCAACATACCAAAACTAGCTGTCACTCCGCCGGTTGTAGGAGATGTAAGGATTGATACATAGAATAACTTTTTAGTTGATTGATAATTATATAAAGCGGAAGAAATTTTAGCCATTTGCATCAAGCTCAAACTTCCTTCTTGCATGCGAGCTCCCCCAGAAGCACACACTATAATAAGAGGTAGAGATCTATTAGTAGCATACTCGATCAAACGGGT